GTCATAGGCACGTAGGTTCAGAGCCAGGCCAACTACGCCAATAGCACTCATCCATAAACCGGTGACGGGTACAAATAGCATAAAGAAATGTAACCAACGTTTATTGGAAAAAGCAACACCAAAGATTTGGGACCAAAAGCGGTTAGCAGTGACCATTGAATAAGTTTCTTCCGCTTGAGTTGGGTTAAAAGCTCGGAAGGTATTTGCACCATCACCATCTTCGAATAGAGTGTTTTCTACAGTAGCCCCATGAATAGCGCATAGCAGAGCCGCACCTAATACTCCGGCAACTCCCATCATATGAAAGGGGTTCAACGTCCAATTATGAAATCCTTGGAAGAAAAGGATGAATCGAAATATAGCTGCTACGCCAAAACTCGGTGCAAAGAACCAACCAGATTGTCCCAGTGGATAAATAAGGAATACGGAAACAAAAACAGCGATTGGACCAGAGAATGAAATTGCATTATAAGGCCGCAATTGAACAGACCGAGCAAGTTCAAATTGACGTAACATGAAACCTATTAGTGCAAAAGCCCCATGGAGAGCGACAAAAGTCCACAGACCGCCTAATTGACACCAACGAGTAAAATCTCCTTGTGCTTCCGGTCCCCATAGTAGCAACAAAGAGTGTGCTAAACTATTGGCAGGGGTGGAAACCGCCGCCGTTAAGAAATTGCAACCTTCCAAATAGGAGCTGGCCAATCCATGGGTATACCAAGAAGTTACAAAAGTAGTCCCTGTAAACCAACCCCCTAAAGCGAAATAAGCACAAGGAAAGAGCAATAGGCCGGACCATCCTACAAAAACGAAACGGTCTCTTCGTAACCAGTCGTCCATAATATCAAATAGATCATTTTCTTCTTTAGTAACTCTACCAAGGGCTATAGTCATAGTGATCCTCCTATTCAATTACTTCAACCATTTCCGAGCATCTCATATTACTAGGCATATGATAGTTTGATTATCTGTGGACGATTTCTTTCTCGTTCAATGCCCTTTTTCAATGGTCTCGAAGATAGAAATTTTTCATTTTTATCTATGGGGTCACAACCGAAGTCGTGGTAAATCCATGAATTTCATTAGATTCATTTTTCTTATACTATAGAAATAAAGAAATAAACATTTGAATTCAGGATTATTCTATGATTCCTATTTCAAAGCCTATCTTTTAAGGGAAAGAAAAATAACCCCTCTTTTCTCATTCGCTCTCTATTGCATGGGTGGAAGAACTAAAATAGGATTCTGAAAAAAAAAGAAAGATATTGAAAAGCAAAATGGACTTTCGAAATCCATTTTTATGTGTAACGGAAAAGAGTTGCGATTTCTTCTTATTCCTATAGAATGTTTAGTAACAAGAATATGAAATCGTAAATAGCGATAAATTCTTGCCTTGCGCGGTCTAAGTCTAAGGAAATACAAAAAATCCGCTTATACAACAATTTCATCCACATCGAATTTATATATCAGAATAGCGGATAGAGGCATCATTCAAGGGGTCAGGTCTACTTACTTTATCTTTCTTTCCAATTTTATGGTGGGTTTGATAAAATTTTTTTTTTTTTTCTATAACCTGCTTTTTTATTCTAACAAGTCCTATACGGAAATGCCCGCTGAAGAGAAAATATATCTGATTGTCTCTCAGCCTGTATCGAATTTTAGAAAGAAGAAACAAGAATTTTCTCCTTTTTTTTAGTAACATTAAGAAAAAAGAATATAACTAAAATGGAATTGGCAATATAATTTTTATGCACTTTTGAAATGAAAAAAGGAAGGATTTTTTGTAATCGTTATTTCTTGCCTCTGTCATATCACGAAAACCTTTCGATTTGGAACGGGGAGAGATGGCTGAGTGGACTAAAGCGGCGGATTGCTAATCCGTTGTACAATTTTTTTGTACCGAGGGTTCGAATCCCTCTCTTTCCGCCCCCTCGGATCGTTTGGGACTTTAGAATTGTAAGGAATTCTAACCCCCGGATTTTCTCATAGATAAATGTACGAAATAAATCCAATTTGTAAGAAAAAATTCCCAAAAATTTTGGATTTTTACTCCTCACGTCCAGGATTACGTCCTGGGTCATTAGATAAGAATCCAAATATAAAGAGGGAAACAAAGAATATCACTACTGTATAAACAAAGAGTTTGAGAGTAAGCATTACATAATCTCCAAGATTTTTTTTTAAGGAATAGATTACCTGCTTTTCCTTACCGCACAGATCCACTAGGATGGTTTTTTTTTATTTTGACACCTAAAAAATGCAAAAATCAATTCTTAAAAAAAAAATTGCAAGAATTGCTTTATAATAAGCAGTCTTATCAATAGCAAAAATTAGTTTAAGTATTGTGTGGGTACCTAAAGGTACCTGCTCAACGTAGGTGCAGGGGGTAGAAAAGAAAGGCTGATCCAAATTTATTGTTGCAGCTATACATTCAATGTAGAAGAATTTGAATTTTAGAATCGAAAGTTCATAATATAAGACTTTTCGGCTCTTCTACATTTTTCACTTTTTTTGGAATGAATACATCATTCAATTTGGCAGACAGAACAGAATAGTAAAGATTTCATCGAAAACTTACAGCAGCTTGCCAAACAAACGCTAATAGAAAAAAGAGTACAGGTATGACAGGCATAACATCCACGATTGGGTTGAAAATGGCATAAGCTTCAGGTAATTTGGCTAAGAAAAAACTATTCGGATAAAGACCAGAATTAAAACAGATAGAGGTTAAACTAAGTATATTAGGCATAAGAAGCATTTCGTTCTTGTAGAGTAGATAATTGGATTTTGATTGAGTTATTTTTCTAAGGGAAAAAGGAAAAGAAAAGGTGGATTCAAAATCCTTTTTTCTTCGGACTTTCCCAAACACAAAATACCTCCTTGTATTCGCATTCTCAAATGAGAATGGAAGAAATTCGACTTTCATATAATATCTTAATAGAATTCCATGTAATGATCAATGCATTTTTTGGATTCTATATTATCCGCATGTTTAGAATCCTAGCAAGAAAATATACCGCATTTTTTAGGTAATTGAAGTGGGATTGACGAATAATATATAATATTAATACCGTTTTTTAGTGTCGCATAAAACGAAATGGGGCGTGGCCAAGTGGTAAGGCAGCGGGTTTTGGTCCCGTTATTCGGAGGTTCGAATCCTTCCGTCCCAGATTTTTTTTTCATGAAACGAAGGATAGAATCGTATTGTGCCCTGCACGACACAAAAGCTTATTAAAGAGAATAATTAGTTCTTATGAACTCTTAGATTAGATGCATTTCTAATGATTGTTTTTCTTTCTCAGAAAACAAAATCAAGTGTCAAGTCCAGTCAAATTGAATATCTTTATTTTTCATTAAAAATTTTGGCCTGTCAGGCACATTCAGGATATGCTCCTACTCATTACTCATATGTGTATGTGTTTTGAATATGTGTTTTGAAATTCGAACTTTTTAGATAAACTTTATGCTCCATATCCATGAAGTGGGAATTCTTACAGGATCCATTTGACACCTAATGTGAAGAAAAGAGGGTTTCCATTCTACGGAGAGAGACTCGATTTTTGTATTTTAGGCATTATCTGATTTCCAAATACCCATTTCTAAATCAATGGAATGTGAGGATTAGAGATAAATTCATATATTCTGTCTACTCGACTTTGGAATTGATTGAAAAAAAAATTATGAGGGAAAACACTGTATAAAAAATCAGACCTATCCCTTTATGATACAGATAGATTTTTGTTTTGTTGTTTTATTAGTAAAAAAGAGGGGCTCTTCTTTGGTTAAGCGAAAACGATCTCGATCTGTGATTCTTTAAATATCCAGAATGATCCATTCCGGTAAGGGTAAGGTAAGAACTGTTCGTTGGATAGAATGGATTCAAAAAAAATCATACTTTTCTTATTTTTAATTTTTAGTTCGTTACCTAAAAGAAAGAATGCTATAAGTAAAAGCAAAGACCTTAATTTTACTTTACACTCTTTTTTTTACTTCATTTTTTCTTTCTTTTGTTACTCCTGTTATTCCAGTCGAAGAACTATGAAAAGTTTATAACTAACAAAAAACTGCTAATTATTTCATTGGCATAGTTTATTTGTTGGAGAAGAGTTGATTCTTCTCATTTCAGGATTGATCATCTCGAGTTCTCTGTTGAGGATGGAAATTCCATAATAAATAAGTCTTAAGCAAACTATTTTATTCCTCTTTTTCAAACTATGTTTCATTCATATGATAGAATATGGGTTTAAATAAATTGGATCCTTGCAGAGTCTTCCCCGATAAATACTTATTTCTTTTATCCATATTTCTATTTCTCCATAGATAGCAAGTTTGAATTAGTATACAAAACCAATGACTATTCATGATTCCATCCATATTGGATCAATTCTCGATATCACTTTGCAATGAAATTAGAGGAATGTTATGGTAAAACTTCGTTTAAAACGATGTGGTAGAAAGCAACGTGCGACTTGAAGGAGATGATCGATTGTGGATTTTGCTATCCACCATTTTCCATAGTAATGAAAATGCTCTTGGCTCGACATAGTCTGTTCTATTTGTCCAGAACCGAATTTGCGCTGGGTTGTTTGTAAGTAAATAGTACACGATGGAGCTCGAGAAGACAGAATTGATTTTTTATCAAGGGAAAGAATCTAGGGTTAGTGAAAACTAATAAATTAGGCCAACTTTGTCAGTCTATCCTTAATATAGAAATTGAAAGGTTAAAATAAGAAAAGTCTAATTTTGGAAGATTGGAAAACTTCTTTTTTTCGATTAAAAGTCTATCAGAATCAATCGTTCATATTCGATTTCTCTAGAAGAGGAAAATGCTTTATTGAAGGAAATAAGAAAAAAAGAAAGAGTATGTTGCTACTCTTTTGAAAGAAAAAAGAATAGGAATTCCCGAAGTAATGTCTAAACCCAAGGATTTCACAAATCAAAGATAAAGGATTCCGGAACAAGTAAACATGATTTTCAACCATCTCAACAATAGAATTAGATCAGAATAAGGAATAAAAGTCAATTTGTTCGAGATGAGATAAAGAAAAGAGTTTAGAGACGACTCAAAAAATTTCGAAGGATTTCTCTTTTGAATTCCGTCAGTCAAAATTAGCCAACTTGAGTCATGAGTATAAATGAAATTTGTTTTTTCTTCTATAAGGAAATTAATGCAAGTCATAGTCGAATTTCTATCTACTTGTATTATAGATAGAAATTCGAATCATTTTCTCGAGCCGTATGAGGAGAAAACCTCCTATACGTTTCTAGGGGGGGCATTGTTTATCTACATCTATCCCAATAAGCTGTCTATCGAATCGTTGCAATTGATGTTCGATCTCGAAGAGAAGGAAGAGATCTTCAAAAAGTTGGTTTTTATGATCCGATAAAGAATCAAACTTGTTTAAATGTTCCAGCTATTCTCTATTTCCTTGAAAAAGGTGCTCAACCTACAAGAACTGTTTATGATATTTTAAGGAAAGCTGAATTCTTTAAAGATAAAGAAAGAACTTTGAGTTAATTGAAGAACTAAATGAATAAAAAATAAAAAAGTAGGGGAGGGTCATTAATATCCCTTAATTATTTAGACACAATTTGCCTCTTTTTTAGTCCTATTTTTTTGCTGCATTTATGTCGTGCCAATCCAACAAAAGCCCTTATTTAATTTCCTTATTTGTATCTAATTGGTTTTCTTACCATTGTATTTCTATTGACAAAGGTCTATTGAACAGCTAGAATTTGTAGCTAGATAGGTCTCTTTATCGTCACTCCCTATTAGGTATTTCTGTCTACACTTTGCTCAAATGATAGGGTTACCTCCCTTGCATGTACTTTCATATACATATAAGATTTTTCTATTTAAATGCTAAAAAAATAACAATTTTGCTATTATGATTGGGGCCGCTCTTTAACCTTAGTGAAATTTAACCGATCCGTTTATTTTGGTATTTGAGTGTTTTTAATGGGTGATAAAATCTTTCTTTTGATGTCTTGCTAATTCAATGTTTTGCCAGGAGTGTCCGGTGTAATTCCATCGATTTTTGGATTTCGATCGTATCTAAGATCCTATTTTATCTGGGTTGCTAACTCAATGGTAGAGTACTCGGCTTTTAAGTGCGACTATGATCTTTTACACATTTGGATGAAGCAACAAATTCGTCCAGACTCTTGGTAGAGTCTAGAAGACCCCGACTGATCCTCAAAGGTAATGAATGGAAAAAATAGCATGTCGTAATAAAATCAATTTCTTTTTTTTTTGAATAAAAAAATTCCGATTTTCTGGGTCTAGTGAATAAATGGATAGAGCCTGGCTCTAATTCTGGTAAAATAAAAAGCAACGAGCTTAACTTCTTAATTTAATTGAAATGATTCCCCGATCTAATTAGACGTTAAAAATAGATTAGTGCCTGATGCGGGGAAAGGTTGGGTTTTCCTATCGGTGGGCCCTTTAATTTTTTTTAGGAATCCTAATTATTCTTTTTTATGGATTGAAAAGGAATGTTATGAATTGAATGTGTAAAAGAAGCAGTATATTGATAAAGAGACTTTATTCCAAAGTCAAAAGAGCGATTGGCCTGCAAAAATAAAAGATTTGTTTTTTTTTGTTTGAAACATAAACTAATTAGATAGAAAAGGAGCAGAAAAAGATCTATGGATTAGACTCCCTTTCTTTTCAGGGTTAAAAAAAAATGTAACACCCTGTTCTGACCATATTGCACTATGTATCATCATTTGATAAATCGAGAAATGCTTTTTTTCTCTGATTCAAGTAGAAATACAAATGGCAAAATTCGAAGGGTATTCAGAAAAACAGAAATCTCGTCAACAATACTTCGTTTACCCACTTCTCTTTCAGGAATATATTTATGCATTTGCCCATGATTATGTATTAAATGGTTCTGAACCTGTGGAAATTGTTGGTTGTAATAACAAGAAATTTAGTTCACTACTTGTGAAACGTTTAATTATTCGAATGTATCAGCAGAATTTTTTGATTAATTCGGTTAATCATCCTAACCAAGATCGATTGTTGGATCACAGCAATGATTTTTATTCGAAGTTTTATTCTCAGATTCTATTTGAGGGGTTTGCAATCGTTGTAGAAATCCCATTCTCGCTAGGACAACTATCTTGTCCGGAAGAAAAAGAAATACCAAAGTTTCAAAATTTACGATCTATTCATTCTATATTTCCCTTTTTAGAAGACAAATTTTTGCATTTACATTATCTATCACATATAGAAATACCCTATCCTATCCATTTTGAAATCTTGGTTCAACTCCTTGAATACCGGATCCAAGATGTTTCATCTTTGCATTTATTGCGATTCTTTCTCAACTATTATTCGAATTGGAATAGTCTTATTACTTCAATGAAATCCATTTTTCTTTTTTCAAAAGAAAATAAAAGACTATCTCGATTCCTATATAACTCTTATGTATCAGAATATGAATTTTTCTTGTTGTTTCTTCGTAAACAATCTTCTTGCTTACGATTAACATC